GTTAATAAAATGTTTGTAATTTTTGCATTGCAGTTTTTGTTAAAATTTACAATAGGGTCGGGCAGGCCAAAATTTGGCGGAATTTTGTGCAATAAATTAAAGTGATGTGCACGTATATATACACAACGCGCATGGCTAACTCATACCCCAACTTGTTAGCCTGCACGCTCTCGAGCCTTCCTTGGTTTAGGGGTTTGACAAGGATAACAGGATTTGCTGAGCGTAGGGGGTAGGGGGGTTTGTCGCGCAGAAGCCAAAAGGGGGGGCATCTATATAAGGGTCAGTTGAAGAAGGAATGAATGTGTTATGCACTTGAGTTAGTAATATGTTACTCTTGAGTTATGTCTTTTAATAATTGACTTACTTTATCTTAAACAAGGAAAGTGTTCTACCTTAAACTATGAATTGAGCTTGCACTCTGATATGCAAGGTGAAAGGAAACCTAAAAAGAGAACCCTATGCATATAAGAGAATGCCCGGCATGTTGGGTAACGAGGAGTATGTATAACACCAGTAACCGGATGCAATTGTAGTAAGGAATAGGGGTGTTACACTTAAAATACCTGAGATTGAAACCAAGATACAAGGAATAATTCATAAAATACCTTAACCTAGTTAAGTGTCCCTGGTTCTATCACGGATAATATGCATTAATGTAGATTGGTTGGTGGGCTCTCACTACTAAGATATTCTAAAACAGTATTAGTTGAGTATTTCATGAGGAAATCTGAGTTCCATTATTTATTGAATAATTCATCCAACATTAAAATAAATTATTATTGAATTTTAAAAAATTGGTCTATGTACGTCTTAGTTGTTAGTACTTGCTTTGGGGTTAAAATAAATGAATGGTGATAATACATATATGAGTACTAATACATTATGTAATATATACATATTATGTACTAGGTCATACATGTCACTATCAGAAGATAGTTTAATTTAGAATTCTGGCTTTGGGAGCCAGGGGTGGGAGTTAAAATCTCTCTTTTCTGGGCGCTAGGGGGGAATTTAACCTCCGATCTTCGGATTACAAGACCGATGCTTTCAGGCTAAGCTACTAGGGCAAGCTCATTTTAATGCTTTATTTTCCATTCATCCTGCTAGTGGAATAAGGACTAGGAAAAGTGCGAAATATAGGACTGATGCGATTTGTCCAATGATCACATAGGGGTGTTCTACAGGTATACCCCCAATTCATGTCAGGATAAGTATGTCTGCCACCAGGGTCCAGAATAGGAATTGGGTGAGGGGGCGGAATGTCAGTCCGCGTTGTTTAGAGGTGTGTAAGATAGGAACTACTATTAGGATTAAAATGGAGAACAATAGGGCCAGGACACCCCCTAGCTTATTCGGAATAGATCGTAGGATGGCGTAGGCAAACAGGAAGTATCACTCCGGTTTAATGTGTGGTGGGGTTACCATAGGGTTGGCTGGCGTGAAATTGTCTGGATCTCCTAATAAATTTGGGGAAAATAGGGCTAATGATGTAAGGGCTAGTAACATTAATACGAAGCCAAGAAGATCTTTGTATGAAAAGTAAGGGTGAAAGGAAATTTTATCCGCGTCAGAGTTAAGCCCGGCCGGATTATTAGATCCCGTCTCGTGTAGAAATAAAAGATGAATTACGGTTGCGGCGGCGATGATAAATGGGAGTAGGAAGTGGAATGCGAAGAATCGCGTAAGTGTTGCATTATCTACCGAAAAGCCCCCTCAGATCCATTGAACAAGAGTGTCCCCCATATAGGGAACTGCTGATAGTAAATTTGTAATAACTGTGGCGCCTCAGAAAGACATCTGTCCTCATGGGAGTACGTAGCCGACGAAGGCTGTTATTATAACTAGTAGAAGGAGAACCACCCCAATATTTCAAGTTTCTTTATACAGGTAGGATCCGTAATATAGACCTCGGGCAACATGTATATAAATACAAATGAAAAAGAAAGATGCGCCGTTAGCGTGTATATTTCGGATAAATCAGCCGTAGTTAACGTCTCGGCAAATGTGGGCTACTGACGAGAATGCGGTTGAGATGTCAGAAGTATAGTGTATGGCCAGGAATAGCCCTGTTAGGATTTGCGCAATTAAGCACAACCCTAATAGAGATCCAAAGTTCCATCATACTGAGATATTAGAGGGTGTTGGTAAATCAACTAGTGCATCATTGGCGATTTTTATTAGGGGATGGGTTTTTCGTAGGCTTGCCATTAGTTCTTGTAGTTGAACTACAACGGTGGTTCTTCAAGTCACTGGTCTCGGTTAAAGTCCGAGCAAGAATTATGACCTATTTTATGTTTATATTATTGGTGGCCTTAATTGTGGGTTTAATTGGTGTTGCCTCCAACCCGACTCCTTATTTTGCTGCTTTGGGCTTGGTAGTTGCGGCAGGAGTAGGGTGTGGTATTTTAGTTGGGTGTGGTGGATCTTTTTTATCTTTAGTTCTTTTTTTAATTTATCTAGGTGGTATGCTTGTGGTGTTTGCTTATTCAGCGGCCCTGGCTGCCGAGCCTTTTCCAGAAGCCTGAGGGAGTCGTTCTGTTGCTGGTTATGTTCTGGTTTATTTATTAGGGGTTGTACTAATAGCTGGGGTGTTCTGAGGGGGATGATATGAGGGTTCTTGAGTAATCATTGATGAGCTAAAAGAGTTCTCTGTGTTGCGGGGTGACGTGGGTGGTGTGGCTGTTATATACTCCTTTGGGGGGGTAATATTAGTTATTTGTGCTTGGGTACTTCTTTTAACTTTGCTTGTAGTACTAGAGCTCACTCGGGGACTAAGCCGCGGCACCCTTCGGGCAGTCTAAATGACAGCCAGGAAGATGGCGAGGGTCATAGTTAGTAGGAAGATGGTTAGGTACGTCTTGATCATGCCCCGTTGAATATCACTTGTAATTTTTGACATCACCATTTGGGTGAAAGCTAACCCTTTTGGTCCTGATATCTCAAGCCATGTTTGGTCAAGTTTGGCGGCAATTGACTGCCCTAAAGTCAGGTTAAGTTTCGGGGGAAGCCGGTGAATTATTGCAGGGAAGTAGCCCAGCATATTTGAGAAGTTGTGGAGGGACATCGTAGGATTAATTTTAACTTGCTTATTGGTTATGGCTGTAAGTTCCAGAGCTACCAGTAGTCCAGTGATGGTAACCATTAGGGCCGCTATTTTCAGGGTTATGGGTATCGTTATAACTGGTGTTTTTGAGGGCAGGAAGTTGGATGTAATAATAAGTCCTGCAGTAATGCTTCCTCAGGCAAGCCGTTTGATTGGATTAATCACTAGAGGGTTGTTCTCATTAATCGGGGATAGTGGCAGGAATCGTGGGGATCCCATGGTTACAAAGAACACAACTCGGAAGCTATAGACGGCGGTGAAGGACGTGGCAATTAGTGTAAGGGTTAGGGCTCAGGCGTTTAGATAGGAGGTGTTTAGGGCTTCAATAATGGCATCTTTCGAAAAGAACCCCGCTAGAAATGGGGCTCCTGTCAATGCTAGGCTCCCAATCGTAAGATAGGTTGAGGTGGCGGGTATTAGGTTATGGAGGCCTCCCATTTTTCGAATATCTTGCTCATCGTTTAGGCTGTGAATAATTGATCCGGAGCAGAGGAACAACATGGCTTTGAAGAAGGCATGCGTGCAGATATGTAGGAATGCTAGCTGTGGTTGATTTAGCCCAATTGTGACCATTATTAGGCCAAGCTGGCTGGATGTAGAAAAGGCTACGATTTTTTTAATATCATTTTGGGTCAGGGCACAGGTTGCGGTGAATAACGTGGTTAGGGCTCCTAAGCAGAGGCAGATTGTCAACGCGGTCTCATTATTTTCCATGAGAGGGTGCAGGCGAATTAATAAAAAGATTCCAGCAACAACCATGGTACTCGAGTGCAGTAGGGCAGACACTGGCGTAGGGCCCTCCATGGCGGATGGTAGCCATGGATGTAGGCCAAACTGGGCCGACTTTCCTGTTGCTGCAAGGATTAGTCCAATTAAGGGGACTGTTATGTCAAAATTTTTTGATAAGAAGAAAATCTGTTGAATTTCTCATGAGTTAAGGTTTATTGCAAATCAGGCTATGCTAAGGATTAACCCAATGTCACCGACCCGATTGTAGATTACGGCCTGAAGGGCCGCAGTGTTCGCGTCTGCTCGTCCGTACCACCATCCGATTAGGAGGAAGGATATAATTCCCACCCCTTCTCACCCAATAAATAGTTGAAATATATTGTTAGCTGTAACAAGGGTAATTATAGCTACTAGAAAGAGGAGTAAGTACTTGAAGAACCGGTTTATGTTGGGGTCAGAGTGTATATATCACATTGCAAATTCCAGAATTGATCAGGTAACATAGAGGGCAATGGGGGTAAAAATAAGGGAATAGTGATCAAATTTAAAGCTAATATTTGTGTCGAATATGTGGGTATTTATTCAGTGTCAGTTTGTAGTAACGCTTTCTATCCCCTGATCCAAAAAGATCATAAGGGGCAACAGGCTAATGAAAAACGCAGTACCGACGGCATTTTTAACATGTGTGCTTGCCCATCCCGGATTTTGAGGCTTGGGGCTCAGTGTTGTTAATAGCGGATAGATAAGGATTGTGATGACTAAAATAAGTGAGGAGGATATAATTAAGGTTGTTGAATTCATAGCTTCCACTTGGATTTGCACCAAGAGTTTTTGGTTCCTAAGACCAATGGATGAACTGTTATCCTTCAGAAGCGTGAGGAAGCCGCGGATTTTAACCGCGGTGCATAAGGATTAGCAGTACTTATTGATTTCTGTCCTTCCTTGGTGAGTAAGGGGATTTTAACCCCTGTCTTTAGAATCACAATCTAATATTTTAGTTAAACTATATTACTAGTAACACCAGCCTCACATGAGTTCTGGTTTAATGACAAGGAGAATTACCGGAATTAGGTGCAGGGTTATTAATAGATGTTCCCGGGTGTGGAAGGGTGGGAGTTTTATAATATGGTGTGGTGTAGGGCCTCGTTGAGACATTAGGAACATGTATAGGGAATAACCTGCTGTAATTAGTGTCCCTACCCCTGTGAGGGCGATGGTTCATGGGGATCAATTAAATAGGGTTGTAATAATCATAAGCTCTCCTATAAGGTTTGGCAAGGGGGGGAGTGCTAAGTTGGCAAGATTAGCAATGAATCATCATACTGCTGTCAGGGGGAAGATCATTTGTAGTCCTCGGGCAAGCATCATGGTGCGACTATGGGTTCGTTCGTAGGCCGTGTTGGCTAGGCAAAATAGTATTGAGGATACTAATCCGTGGGCAATTATTAAAATGATTGCCCCCGAGAATCCTCAGGGGGTTTGAATTAGGATACCCCCTGCTACAAGTCCTATGTGGCTGACAGATGAATAAGCGATTAGTGATTTTAAATCTGTTTGGCGTAAGCAGATAGACCCGGTCATAATAATCCCTCATAGCGCTAGAATGATGAACGGATAAACTAGTTCCTTCGATAGTGGGTCTAGTATAATTATTATCCGTATTATCCCGTATCCCCCTAGTTTTAGTAATACTGCCGCCAGTACTATTGACCCTGCGACGGGGGCCTCTACATGTGCCTTCGGGAGCCACAGGTGTACGCCGTAAAGGGGTATTTTTACCAGAAATGCAATTAGACAGCCGGCCCACCAGATTTTATGGCCTCAGGAGTTCAGTAGCAGTGGTTGAGAATACTGGATTACTAGCATGGATAGGGTACCTGTGGATTGTTGTAGCAGAAGTAGGGCAACTAGAAGGGGTAGTGAACCTGCTAAGGTGTAGAATAGAAAATAGGTCCCCGCGTTAAGCCGCTCGGTTTGGTTTCCCCATCGGGTAATAATAATAAGAGTCGGAATGAGTGTAGCTTCAAATATAATATAAAACATAATGATTTCTGTGGCACCAAATGCTATAAATAGAAAAGTTTGTAAGGAGGCCAAAAGTGAAATATAAAGGCGTTGCCGGGTAATAGGTTCTGGATTAATATGATTTTGGCTGGCTAAAATTATTAATGGAAGAAGTCAACATGTTAATACTAAGAGAGGGGTTGAGAGTGGGTCTGTGGCTAGGTATGCATTTGATGAGGCTCATCCGGTTTCTGACGCTCATTTTAATCATGTAAGGCTAACAATTGCAATTGAGAGGCTGTGTGTAATTGTAGCTGTTCAGAGTCATTTAGGAGAAACTAGCCAGATTGTGGGAAATAGCATAATTGTTGGGATTAAAACCTTTAGCATTGTAGGAGATTAAGATTTTGTAGCCGGTCAGTTCCGTGGGTCCGGGCTGTAGCTACTAATAGTGCGAGGCCCGTGCTTGCTTCGCAGGCGGAGAAAGCTAGCAGGAGTATGGGGGCAGTTGAGAAGCTTGTGGACTCGAATTGAAGGGCTCATAGGGCTAGTGCAATAAATAAGGACAATATTATTCCCTCTAAACATAAAAGTGCTGAGAGTAAATGGGTTCGATGGAATGCTAAGCCCATTAGCCCTAAAATGAATGCTGAGCTAAAACTGAAATGTACTGGTGTCATAAGGGGGTCGTGGACTTAAACCACAATTTTCTGAGCCGAAATCAGAGGTCTTGCTTTGGACTAACTCCCTTATTCTGCCCATTCTAGGCCACCTTGGGTTCACTCGTAGACTAGTCCAAGGGTTAATAAAATGAGAACTGAGGTTGCTCAGAAGAATGTTCCTGTTGGGTTGTGGAGCTGGTCTCCTCAGGGTAGGGGAAGAAGGAGTGCAATCTCTAAATCAAATAGGAGAAACAAGATGGCGACTAGAAAAAATCGCAGGGAGAAGGGCAATCGTGCGGATCCTAAAGGGTCAAACCCACATTCGTACGGGGAAAGCTTTTCTGCGTCTGGATTTATTTGCGGTAATCAGAAAGATACGATTGCTAAAATTGAGGACAAGGTTATTGTAATAATAAGAATAGTTGTAATTAAATTCATTATCTTTCCCTGGGGTTTAACCAAGACCAAATGATTGGAAGTCACTTATACTAACTTTAATACTAGAAAGATATGAGCCTCATCAATAGATGGAGACGTAGAGGAATAGTCATACTACGTCAACAAAGTGTCAATATCAGGCGGCGGCTTCGAAGCCGAAGTGGTGTTCAGATGTAAAGTGGTATTGAATTTGGCGGAGAAGGCATACGGCTAAGAAGGTTGACCCAATAATGACGTGTAGTCCGTGGAAGCCTGTGGCTACGAAAAATGTAGAACCATATACCCCGTCTGCAATTGTAAAAGGTGCCTCGTAATACTCAATGGCTTGTAGCGCAGTAAAATATAGCCCTAGTAAAATCGTAAGTGCAAGCGATTGAATGGTCTGTTTACGTTCACCTTCTATAATGCTGTGATGGGCTCATGTAACTGTTACTCCAGATGCTAGTAGTACAGCTGTATTTAGAAGAGGGACTTCAAACGGGTCTAACGTAGTGATCCCTGTAGGGGGTCAGCACCCTCCTAGCTCAGGAGTTGGGGCTAGACTTGCGTGGTAGAAAGCTCAAAAGAATCCTAGGAAGAAAAATACTTCTGAGGTGATAAATAGAATTATACCATAACGCAGGCCTTTTTGTACAGGGGGTGTATGGTGGCCTTGAAAGGTTCCCTCTCGAATAATGTCGCGTCATCATTGAAATATTGTAAGAAGAAGAAGGATTAGTCCGAGGGTTATAAGTGTTGTTGAATGGAAGTGGAACCAGATTGCTAGGCCGGATGTTATTAGTAGAGCACCGACAGCTCCGGTTAGAGGTCATGGGCTGGGATCAACCATGTGATATGCATGTGCTTGGTGTGCCATTAGACGTTTTCTTGTAAATATAGGCTTAAAAGTAGAACAAATACATAGGCTTGAATCATTGCTACTGCAACCTCTAGGAGTGTGAGCAGGAATAAAACGGCGGCAGTTAAGATTGCCACTGTTGGCATCATTGGTATAAGTACAAATACGGCTGTGGCAATAAGTTGAATTAGTAAGTGACCTGCAGTTAAGTTAGCTGTTAGTCGCACCCCAAGGGCTAAGGGTCGAATAAATAGACTAATTGTTTCGATGATAATTAATACTGGGATTAGGGGCACGGGGGTACCCTCTGGTAAAAGATGTCCTAGGGCTACTGTTGGCTGATTTCGCATCCCAATAATTACTGTAGCTAACCACAGTGGAACTGCAAGCCCTATATTTAATGATAATTGTGTTGTGGGGGTAAAGGTGTATGGAAGCAGGCCGAGCATATTAATGGTAATAAGAAATACTATTAATGAGGCAAATAACAGGGCTCATTTATGCCCCCCCACATTTAGGGGAAGAAGTAGTTGGTTGGTGAAGCGGTTAATAAATCATGTTTGTAGAGTGACTAGACGATTATTTAGTCATCGAGATGGCGGGGTTGGAAATAGCACCCATGGGAGTGCAATTGCAACGGCGATGAGTGGAATACCCAGGAAGGAGGGACTTGCAAATTGGTCAAAGAAGCTCATTATCATGGTCAGTTTCAAGGCTCAGTTTTATGTTTTTCTTCGCTTATTGGGGCGGGTTCATTGGGTGTTGTATGACTTAAAATTTTAGTCGGGATAATAGTAAGGAAGATAACTCACGAGAATACTAGGATAGCAAATCAGGGATTAGGATTTAGTTGGGGCATTTCACTAGAGGTGGTCGGTAGTCACCAAACTTTGGCTTAAAAGGCCAACGCTTTGTCCAATAATTAGCTTTCTAGTGAGGCGTCTTCTAACATAAGTGAGGATCAGCTTTCGAAATGTTCTAGTGGGACGGCTTCAACTACAATAGGTATAAAGCTGTGGTTAGCACCACAGATTTCAGAGCATTGTCCATAAAATACGCCTGGGCGTGAGGCAATGAAAGCGGTTTGATTCAACCGGCCAGGTACTGCGTCTATTTTTACGCCTAGGGACGGGACGGCCCATGAGTGTAGTACATCTTCAGCGGACACTAGGACACGAATTGGGGACTCCATCGGTACGACCATTCGGTGATCTGTTTCCAGAAGTCGGAACTGGCCCGGAGCAAGGTCTTGGGTTGGGATTATGTAGGAGTCAAAGCCCAGGTCTTCATAGTCTGTGTATTCGTAGCTTCAGTATCATTGATGTCCTATTGCTTTAATTGTTAGATGGGGATCATTAATTTCGTCTATAAGATATAAAATTCGAAGGGACGGCAGGGCGATTAGAACCAGAATAACAGCTGGTAAAATGGTTCATACAATTTCGATTTCCTGGGAGTCTAAGATGTATTTGTTTGTTAGCTTGGTTGAAACCATTGCAATAATAATATAAAGCACTAAAGTGCTAATTAAGAATACAATTATTAGGGCATGATCATGGAAGTGAAGAAGCTCTTCTATAACGGGTGATGCCGCATCTTGGAATCCTAGTTGTGTGGGGTGTGCCATTAAGCTCGGGTTATAAGACATGCAGGGATTTAACCTGCAATACCACCTTGACAAGGTGGTGTAATTTACATTTTACTAATGTCTTCTGAAGAAAGTGACAGAGTGGTCATGTGACTGGCTTGAAACCAGTATATGGGGGTTCAATTCCTTCCTTTCTCGTTAGTTTGATTGAACTTGAACGAATGCGGGCTCTTCAAATGTGTGGTAGGGGGGTGGGCAGCCGTGAAGTCACTCTACATTCGTCATGGTTATTTCTACTGAGGATACTTCCCGTTTGGCAGCAAAGGCTTCTCAGAGAATAAATAGGAACATAATTACTGCCACCAGAGAAATGAGTGACCCGATAGATGACACTGTGTTTCATAGGGCATAGGCGTCTGGGTAGTCAGAATACCGTCGTGGTATTCCTGCCAGTCCTAGGAAATGCTGTGGAAAGAATGTTAGGTTAACACCAATAAATATTACTCCGAAGTGGATCTTTGTTCAGGTGTCATTTAGGGTATAACCTGAAAATAGTGGGAATCAATGGACAAATGCTGCCATAATAGCAAATACGGCCCCTATCGAGAGTACATAGTGGAAATGTGCGACTACATAATACGTATCGTGGAGTACAATGTCAAGCGACGAGTTGGCTAGAACAATTCCTGTGAGGCCTCCTACTGTGAAGAGGAAGATAAAGCCCAGCGCTCATAACATTGGTGTCTCTCATTTGATTGAGCCCCCGTGAAGCGTGGCAAGTCAGCTAAATACTTTTACCCCTGTTGGAATGGCAATAATTATTGTTGCGGACGTAAAATAGGCACGGGTGTCTACGTCTATTCCAACAGTAAACATGTGATGGGCTCATACAATAAATCCTAGAAGGCCGATGGCTATCATAGCTCAGACTATTCCTATGTAGCCAAATGGTTCTTTTTTACCGGCGTAATAGGCTACGACATGTGAGATAATACCGAATCCTGGTAAAATAAGAATATAGACTTCTGGGTGACCAAAAAATCAGAATAGGTGTTGATATAAAATTGGGTCACCTCCCCCTGCTGGGTCGAAGAATGTAGTATTTAGATTACGGTCTGTTAGGAGCATTGTAATTCCGGCGGCTAGAACTGGAAGAGATAGAAGAAGAAGTACGGCTGTTACAAGCACGGCTCATACAAAGAGGGGCGTTTGATACTGGGAGATAGCTGGAGGTTTTATATTAATAGTTGTAGTAATAAAGTTAATTGCCCCTAAAATTGAGGAGACACCTGCCAAGTGAAGTGAAAAAATTGTTAGGTCTACTGATGCTCCTGCATGGGCAAGGTTCCCTGCTAGAGGGGGATAGACAGTTCACCCGGTTCCCGCCCCCGCCTCAACACCAGAAGAGGCTAGAAGCAGTAGAAATGATGGGGGCAGGAGCCAGAAGCTTATGTTATTTATTCGTGGGAATGCTATATCAGGTGCTCCAATTATTAGTGGCACAAGTCAATTTCCGAATCCGCCAATGAGAATTGGCATTACTATAAAGAAAATTATTACAAAGGCATGGGCAGTAACAATAACATTATAAATTTGATCGTCACCAAGAAGTGATCCGGGTTGGCTTAATTCAGCTCGAATAAGGAGGCTTAAAGCAGTCCCCACTATTCCGGCTCAGGCACCAAATACAAGATAAAGGGTGCCAATGTCTTTGTGGTTTGTAGAAAAGAATCAGCGCGTAATTGCCACAGGTAGGATAGCCGAGCGTTTAGGCGGTGGGTTGTAGCCCCGAAGACAGAGGTTTAAGTCCTCTTCCTACCAGAGCCCCGTGGTGAAGCACACACTGAATTGCAAATTCAGAGACGTAGACTAACAGTCTGCCGGGGCTTTTCCCGCCTTACTCGGCTTACGGCGGGAAAAGTAGATGGATGCTCGCTGGCTTGAGCACTTAGCTGTTAACTAAGATTTTGTAGGATCGAGGCCTTCCCATCTAGTAAGGCCTTAGTTTAACAAAAACATTTGATTTGCATTCAGAAAATGCAAGATAAACTCTTGTAGGTCTTAGCCAGGGACTAGAAGATTTTCACTTCTGCTTAGAGCTTTGAAGGCTCTTGGTCTAATGCTATCCTAAGTCCCTAGGTAGCTAATATTAAAATAGCTGGGGTCATGGGTAGGAGGCCAAGTGCAACTGTGGTAGAGAGGGTTAGTGGCAGGGAGGCTTGGGTCGTTTGAACTCGCCAGGGGGTAATCGAGTTGGTGGTATTTGGGGAAATGGTCAATGCCATTGCGTAGCATAGCCGTAGGTAGAAATACAGGCTGAGCAGGGCGGCCAGGGCCATAATTGTGGCGGTAATTGGAAGATTCTGTTTTGCTAGCTCTTGAAGGATTAGCCATTTCGGTATAAATCCTGTTAATGGGGGGAGTCCCCCCAGGGACAATAGGACCAGGGCAGTAGTCGTGGTCAAAATCGGGCTACTTGATCAGGCTATCGCCAGGGTATTAATTTTTATGGAAGATAATGATTTCAATGTAAGAAATGCTGCCGAGGTTATAAAGATATAGGTTCCTAATGCAAGCAGCGTAAGTTGGGGGGCATATTGGAGAATAATTAATATTCAGCCTATGTGGGCGATGGACGAATAGGCTAAGATCTTCCGCAGCTGGGTTTGATTAAGTCCTCCCCACCCGCCTACTAGTGTAGATATAAGCCCTAGTGCCGTTAATAGTAACGGATCAATGGCCTGGGCTGTTTGAATAATGAGGGCAAGCGGGGCAAGTTTTTGTCAGGTGGACAAAATTAAGCCCGTCAAGAGATCTAGTCCTTGAAGGACCTCTGGCATCCAGAAGTGTATTGGTGCTAGTCCAATTTTAAGTGCCAGGGCAGTAATAATTATTGCACTAGCAACGGGGCTTGACATATTATTTATGTCCCACTCTCCTGTAATTCAAGCATTTGTTGTACTTGCGAACAGGATTATTGCTGCCGCGGTAGCTTGGGTGAGGAAATATTTTGTAGTGGCCTCTACCGCCCGGGGGTGGTGGTGTTGCGCCATTAGGGGAACAATTGCCAGAGTATTAATTTCTAGGCCTATCCAGGCTAGCAGTCAGTGAGAGCTGGCAAAGGTCAGGGTGGTTCCTAGCCCTAGGCTAGATAGAAGAATTATAAATACGTAGGGGTTCATTGATGGAGGAGGGACTTTAACCGTCATGTTCGGGGTATGGGCCCGAAAGCTTAATTAGCTGACCCCATCTTAGAAAGTGGTGTAGAGGAAGCACTAAGAGTTTTGATCTCTTGGGCATGGGTTCGACCCCCTTCTTTCTAAGAACTGAGGGGATTTTAGCCCCTGTGAGCCACTCTATCAAAGTGGTCCCTAAGCATTCGGGCACAGTTCCTGAATTACAGTTGCGGGGGGAGGCCTGCCATTGCAATTGGTAGAGCGGTGTGTCATAATACTAGGGCAAGCGTTAGGGGGAGGAAATTTTTTCACACGAGGTGTATTAATTGGTCATACCGAAACCGTGGGTAGGAGGCTCGTACCCATAAAAATATAATAGATAGGAGTGCGGCCTTACATATAAGACCAATTGTTGTTAGCTCTGGTATGTGGGGGAAGTGTGAAGTGCCTAAAAACAACACGGCTGAGAGGGTATTTATTAACAAAATATTTGCATATTCGGCGAGGAAAAATAGCGCGAAGGGCCCGCCTGCATATTCTACATTAAAGCCCGAGACTAGTTCTGATTCTCCTTCTGTTAGATCAAATGGCGCCCGGTTTGTTTCAGCTAAAGTTGAGATATACCATATCGCAGCTAGGGGTCAGGCAGGGGCTAGGAGTCAAATGCTTTCTTGGGCTGTATTAAACGTTTGAAGGGTATATCCTCCTGAAAAAATAATTACCGATAAAAGAATTAACCCAAGACTTACCTCGTATGAGATTGTTTGAGCTACTGCTCGAAGAGCCCCAATTAGGGCATACTTTGAATTTGATGCCCATCCTGATCCCAGGATGGAGTACACCGCTAGGCTTGACAGAGCAAGAATAAATAATACCCCTAAGTTCAAATCAATTACTGGGTGTGGTATGGGTATGGGTGCTCATAGCGTTATGGCTAGCGTAAGAGCAAGAATTGGCGTTGCTAAAAATAAAAATGGGGATGATGTAGAGGGGCGCACGGGCTCCTTAATAAATAGTTTAACTCCATCAGCAATTGGCTGTAGGAGCCCGTAGGGTCCTACTACGTTAGGTCCTTTCCGTAGTTGCATATACCCCAGAACTTTTCGTTCAATTAGGGTTAGGAAGGCTACTGCCAGTAGCACCGGTACAATGTAGGCTAGGGGGTTAATTAGGTGGCTTATTAAAGTGCTTAGCATAAACTGGGGAGAGGATTTGAACCTCTGATTTAAAGGGCTTAGGCCTTTCGCAATTTACCATGCTCTGCCACCCCAGTATGCCTTTATATTGGGCGGCAGGGGTTTTGGCCCTCCCTTTATTTAATTTATTTGTTTTCATCAATTAGGGGTGGGGCGTGCTTTAAGTATAGGCCCCTCTTTTCCGATCCTTTCGTACTGGGAAAAGTAGCGTTACAGATAGAAACTGACCTGGATTGCTCCGGTCTGAACTCAGATCACGTAGGACTTTAATCGTTGAACAAACGAACCCTTAATAGCGGCTGCACCATTAGGATGTCCTGATCCAACATCGAGGTCGTAAACCCCCTCGTCGATATGGACTCTGGGAGAGGATTGCGCTGTTATCCCTAGGGTAACTTGGTTCGTTGATCGGCTGTTTGGCCGGATCATTTATGGTCAGATGTTCTGCGGCTTAGAGATGTCTCTCTTGGTTTTAGGGGTTTAGCCCATTCCACTCGGAGGCTGGTTTTTCCTCCGCGGTCGCCCCAACCGAAGGTAAAATTTCATCTTCCACTAAGTTTCTGCTCTTTATTTAGTTGTTTGACGTGGTTGAATTTTGTACCTTAAGCTCCAAAGGGTCTTCTCGTCTTGTAGAATTACACCCGCTTCTGCACGGATAGATCAATTTCACTGACTGGAAAGGGGAGACAGTTAAGCCCTCGTTTAGCCATTCATACAGGTCTCTATTTAAAAGACAAGTGATTGCGCTACCTTTGCACGGTCAAAATACCGCGGCCGTTGAACCCGTAGTCACTGGGCAGGCTGGACCTCCTATACTTAGTTTATTCGCAGGAGGCGATGTTTTTGGTAAACAGGCGAGGCTTGCGTTTGCCGAGTTCCTTCCCTTTCTTTTAGTCTTTCCTTTAATATGTGGCACTCCAGTGTGGGGTTAACGATTATTTAATTGCGGGATTTTCCTGGTTTTTTTATTGTCCGCAGTACTCTCTTTATTTGGGTTCGTTAGTTTCCAGTGGTTTGTCCGATCTGGTGTACACTTGTGCCCGGAGAAGAACAAATCTTCTTGTTACTCATTTTAGCATAATTTCTTCCATGTGGACATGGGATAGCCTGATATTATTAGGGGAATAAGATTTTTTATCGTTATAATAAACTTCTCTCTGTCTGAGCTTTAACGCTTTCTGCTTAGATGGCTGCTTTTAGGCCCACTAGAACAGTGTGTTTTGAATATTATGATCTTTATCCTCCTGTAAAGGTTGTATCCTTTGTTAGAGGGGCTGTACCCCCTTTAACTAACTCCCGTACATTTCCCTAGTATCTTAAATAATGTTTTGGTTTGGGGCACACGGGGCTGAACTTCTATCCATTTCTCAGGCAACCAGCTATCACCAGGTTCGGTAGGTCTGTCACTTCTACCCGGAGCTCTTCCCACTCTTTTGCCACAGAGACGGGTTAGCCCTAAATTATATAGGCTGTCTCGGGGTAGCTCACCTGGTTTCGGGGTTTCAAACTAAAGGTCTCTTTGCTTGAGTATACTGGCTAAATCATGATGCAAAAGGTACAAGGTCTAGTCTTTGTTTTTTAGTGCTTATATGGATTATTTCATTTCTCTTTCAGCTTTCCCTTGCGGTACTTTTTCTATTGCTCTGGGCTGAACCTTTTCTGTCTCCCATACTCAGGTAAAAAAATGGTTTAATTTTTAGGGTTAAGTTATGTTTTGTTATGAACATTGCTGTATTATGTTGGTGGTCAGGCTAGCTGTTTGGCTCAGGGTGATCCAACTTGCATGGATGTCTTCTCGGTGTAAGTGAGATGCTTAGCTACTCAGCCACGCCCTGAGTTAATCCAAGTGCACCTTCCGGTACACTTACCATGTTACGACTTGCCTCCCCTTGTCAGTGCTTTCTTATTATATATTTTTATTGCATTTCGACAGGGGAGAGTGACGGGCGGTGTGTACGCGCCTTAGAGCCGGGTTCAAAAGGACACTCTGTTTCCTTTTTACTACTAAATCCTCCTTCAAGCACTATTTCATGTTACATATTCGTAGTGTTCTATGATAGAAAATGTAGCCCATTTCTTCCCACTTCGTACGCTACACCTCGACCTGACGTTCTGGGTTGTGCCCATTTTGCTTACTTTTGTTGCCTTCACAGGGTAAGCTGGCGACGGCGGTATATAGGCTGGGGTGGCTAGAAGTGGTGAGGTTTAACGGGGGTTATCGGTTCTAGAACAGGCTCCTCTAGGGGGGTCTAAGGCACCGTCAGGTCCTTTGGGTTTCAAGCTGATGCTCGTAGTACCCTGGCGGATGTCTAATTGTAGCTGGACATCTGGGTTTATGGCTAAGCATAGTGGGGTATCTAATCCCAGTTTGTTCCTTAGCTTTCGTGGGGTCAGGTGGATTTTACTAAAGCTACTTTCGTGTGGTTGGGCTTCGGACACCTAGAAGCGTATGACGGCCAAAGGGCCATTTGGCTTTATTATGTTGCTCTCCTTAACCACCCTTTACGCCGTAATACTATTAACTAGGGCCTCTCGTTTAACCGCGGTGGCTGGCACGAGTTTTACCGGCCCTCTTAGCCCTGACTGAGTCAAGTTTTCACTTATGGCTTAATGTTTATCACTGCTGAATTCCCTTGGGGGTGTGGCTTGGCCAGGCGTCTTGGGCTAAAACTTGTGCCTGATGCCCGCTCCTCGTCCCCGGGCGGGGGATTGAGGGCATACTCACTGGGTTGCGGAGACTTGCATGTGTAAGTTGGGCTAGAGCTGATAGTAAGGTCAGGACCATGCCTTTGTGCATGCGGAGCTTCTCAGGGCCCATCTTAACATCTTCAGTGTTATGCTTTGTATTAAGCTACGCTAGC